AAAAGAAGAAAACAAAAGAAAGGAGAAAGCACGGATAGAAATAGCAGAAGCCTGGGATACCATTCCACTTGCTCAAGTAATAAGAGGTTCCATGTTAATAATTCAATCTACTCTTAGAAAATATATTTTATTTCCTTCATTGATAATAGCTAAAAATATTGGCCGGGTGTTATTATTGCAATTTCCTGAGTGGTCTGAGGATTTAAAGGAATGGAATAGAGAAATGCATGTTAAATGTACCTATAATGGTGTTCAATTATCAGAAACAGAATTTCCGAAAAATTGGTTAATAGATGGCATTCAAATAAAGATACTATTTCCTTTCTGTCTGAAACCTTGGCACAGATTTAAGCCGCGGTCTTCTCATACAGATCAAATGAAAAAGAAAGGTCAAAAAGATGATTTTTGTTTTTTAACCGTTTGGGGAATGGAAGCTGAACTTCCCTTTGGTTCTCCCCGAAAAGGACCTTCCTTTTTTGAACCCATTTTTAAGAAACTCGAAAAAAAAATTGGAAAATTGAAAAAGAAGTATTTTCTAGTTCTAAAAGTTTTAAAAGAAAGAACAAAATTATTTATAAATATATCAAAAAAAACAAAAAAATGGATTGTAAAAGGCATTCCATTTTTAAAAAGAATAATAAAAGAACTATCAAAAATAAATTCAATTTTATTATTTAGATTGAGAGAAGAATATAAATCAAGCGAAACTAAAAAGGAGAAAGATTCTATAACCGGCAATAAGATAATTCATGAATCTTTTAGTCGAATTCAATCTACAGATTGGACAAATTTTTTCCTGACAGAAAAAAAAATGAAGGATCTGACTTATAGAACAAGCACAATCAGAAATCAAATAGAAAGAATTACAAAAGAGAAACAAAAAGTAACTCCAGGAATAAATGTTAGTTCTAATAAAACAAGTTATAATGCTAAAAGATTCGAATCACCAAAAAAGATTTGGCAAATATTAAAAAGAAGAAATACTCGATTAATCCGTAAATTACATTTTTTTATCAAAATTTTCACTAAAAGAATATACATAAATATCCTGTTGTCTATCACTAATATTTCCAGAATTAATATTAATATACAACTTTTTCTTGAATCAACAAAAAAAATTATTGATAAATCGATTTACAATAATAAAAAAAATCAAGAAAGAGTTAATAAAACAAATAAAAATACAATTCACTTTATTTCGACTATCAAAAAGCCAGTTTATATTATTAGTAATAAGAATTCGCAGCATAATTTTTGTGACTTATCCTCCTTGTCACAAGCATATGTGTTTTACAAATTATCAGAAACCCAAGTTCTTAACTTGTATAAGTTAATCTCTATTCTTCAATATCACGGAACATCTTTTTTTCTTAAGACTTCAATAAAAGATTATTTTAGAGCACAAGGAATAATTCATTCTGAATTAAGACATAAAAAACTTCGTAATTCTGGAAGAAATCAATGGAAAAACTGGTTAAGAGGTCATTATCAATACGATTTATCTCAGATTAAATGGTCTAGATTAATAGTACAAAAATGGCGAAATCAATGTCGTAAAATTCAAAATCAAGATTTAACCAAAGCAGATTCATATGAAGAAGACCAATTAATTTATTCCAAAAAACAAAATGATTACGGAGTATATTCATTATCAAATCAAAAAGATAATTTTAAAAAATACTACTATAGATATAATATTTTATGTTATAGATCTATTAATTATGAAAAAAAGAGGGACCCATATATTTATGGATCACCATTCCAAGTAAATAAGAATCAAGAGAGTTCTTATAATTACAACACGCATAAAGGCAAATTTTTTGATATACTAGGAGATATCCCGATCAATAATTATCTAAGAAAAAGTGATATTATGTATATGCAAAAAAATCCGGATAGAAAATATTTTGATTGGAAAATTATCAATTTTTGTCTTAAAAAGAAAATGGATATTGTGGATATTGAGGCCTGGATCAAGATCGATACCAACAATAATAAAAATACTAAGACGAGAACTAATAATTATCAAAAAATTGATAAAATTAATAAAAAAGATCTTTTTTATCTTATGATTCATCAAGATCAAGAAATCAATTCACCCAATCAAAAAAAAATATTTTTTGATTGGATGGGAATGAATGAAGAAATGCTAAGCCGTCCTATATCGAATCTGGAATTTTGGTTCTTCCCAGAATTTGCACTACTTTCTAATGCATATAAAATTAAACATTGGTTTATACCAAGCAAATTACTTTTTTTAAAAAAAAATATAAATGAAAATGATAGTGAAAATAAAAACATCAATAGAAAGCAAAAAGGGGTTATATCATCGAATGAAAAAACAAATTTTGAATTAAAGAATCAAAAAGAAAAAGAATACACAAATCTAAGAGATCTTAGATCAAATGCACAAAACCAAGGAAATCTTGTATCTGTTTTCTCAAATCAACAAAAAAATATTGAAGAAGATTATTCGGAATCAGAAATGAAAAAACGTAAA